CATGCAATTTGTACGACCAGATGTACATACAATATGCATGGGGTTGGCCGCTTCAATGGGATCTTTTATCCTGGTTGGAGGCGAAATTACCAAACGTCTAGCATTCCCTCACGCTTGGCGCCATTGAGTTTTTTATTTTGAATTTGAGAGAAAAAAGACTATGCCTTCGCAGGAATATTAAGTAATAATAGCATGGCACTTCGAATTCAATATGAGAAAATTATTATTATTTTTTCAAACATTAGATTATGTATTGAAAGAGTAGTATGAGATAAAAGGTATTTCCTATTGTTTCGTATCTATCGGGAATCCATTTCAGCGTCACAAACTTTTTTTCCCACTGTATAGATATAGAGTAGAAAAAAAAAAGAAACTTTGGGATTGCTGAATCACAGAGGCCCCAAATATATGAAGCAACGGAACCATCATAGTATTTTTTAACTTGCCCGAAAGGAAGGGTGGTAATTGGATCATTTGCCAATCCGGGTCTTATAGATCCTAGATTTTCTCTTTAATTCGATGGAAGGTCAAAGTAAATTCCATTATGGAGCCGTATGCACTGCACAAAAGATGCCTGTACGGTTGTTCAATTTATCTTTTTTTTATTCTTTTGTTTTCACCTTATTATGCAAGATAGAGGAACCATTGATTTATCATCAGGGTAATGATCCATCAACCCGCTAGCTCTTTTTATGAGGCACAAACGGGAGAATTTATCCTGGAAGCGGAAGAATTACTGAAACTGCGCGAAACCATCACAAGGGTTTATGTACAAAGAACGGGCAAACCCTTATGGATTGTATCCGAAGATATGGAAAGGGATGTTTTTATGTCAGCAACAGAAGCCCAAGCTCATGGAATTGTTGATCTTGTAGCGGTTGGTTGAATGAAAATAGCAAAGATTTCGCGTCAATCTGTGATTTTTTTTCGATTCTTACCGCGTTTAATAATCTATATTTCATAATCTATATTATTAGAGTAGTAGAATATAATATAGAAGCAATTGATAATAATCCGGTTAGGATCGATCTAAACCAGCCTAGTATGTATATGATTCAGCATGCCAACGATTAAACAACTTATTAGAAACACAAGACAGCCAATAAGAAATATCACGAAATCCCCCGCTCTTCGGGGATGTCCTCAGCGCCGAGGAACATGTACTAGGGTGTATGTGTGACGCGTTCAAATCATGAGCTGGTACACAAGACAAGAAAGGAAAGCCCTTTTCCAGTATCAATGATCAGTACCAGTGAATAAGAAGAATTCCACTCACTATCCTAAAAAAAATCCCTTATATCCCTGTGTATGCAATTTATGGTTTCCATTGGTGCAAATCCAATCACCTGAATTTAATTTAAGATGAAAAGCAATTCCCCATTGGGTTATCCATTAAGCGGGGGAAATAAGCAGAAAAACGATGTTCCCACTTTTGCAAGAACGGACTCACAGGGTCAGCTACCTAGCTAAATTTCATAATTAAATACCGTTACTGTATAGGTAGATCTCGTTGTGAAAGACCTATTACTAAATAATTCATGGGTAGAGCCAAAGGATGTGAACTGTACAAGTTACCAATAAATATTGATTAAGGAAGGGGCTCCGGTGTATAGAGAGGACCTCACCGTTTAAGAAGTAACCATAGAAACGACGGAACCACTATTATTTTATCCATTCATAATTTACTTTTTTTTTTTAAGCATTTCGCCGCTAAATAAAAAATAGTGGTCGGGAAGGTTATAGTAGCAAAAGCCATTGGAATTTTTATTTTATACATTGGAAGAATCCGTTTTGTTATCAATCGATCAATAAAGAGGAAAATAATAACTGAAAGAACGGAAATAAACAATCAATTAGTTATTCATCAAAGTTTTATTTATTCAATGACCAGAATTAGACGAGGATATGTAGCTCGTAAACGTAGAACAAAAATTCGTTTATTTGCATCAAGCTTTCGGGGGGCTCATTCAAGACTGACTCGAACTATTACTCAACAGAAAATAAGAGCTTTGGTTTCTGCTCATCGGGATAGAGATAGGCAAAAGAGAGATTTTCGTCGTTTGTGGATTACTCGGATAAATGCAGTAATTCGTGAGAGTAGGGTATCCTATAGTTATAGTAGATTAATACATGATCTGTACAAGAGGAAATTACTTCTTAATCGTAAAATACTTGCACAAATAGCTATATTAAATAGGCATTGTCTTTATATGATTTCCAATGAGATCATAAAATAAAAGAAAGGGATTGTAAGGAATCCACCGAACAAATTTAAATGACGTTCCCCGGAGACTAAACTCCGGGAAGGTATAGTCAAAATTAGTATGATAAAAAATTGATAAAAAGTCATCAAAATGAGACTGAGCGAACAAAAAAAAAGATTTATTCTTCCCCGACTCTGTGAATCTTTTTTCTTACGACAATGAAATCTGGATTCTTGGATTTTTTTAACAAAACAGCCATCCGCATTTGAATTCGGATTCGATTGAAGAGTAAGTCTATTTATTTCTGGTTTGAAAACTAGTAGTTCTGGCGGTCGACTCGGTTCTTTCAAACTTTTTCTCGTTATTAAGAAAAGGTAACAAAGATAAAATACGAGCTTGTTTTATAGCGATAGTAATTAATCGTTGTTGTTTCAAGGTCAATCTATTCACTCGTCTAGATAATATCTTTCCTTGTTCACTAATAAACCGACTAATTAAACTCATATTTCTATAATCAATTCGATCCCCCGATTGGATCGGGGGCAAACGCCTACGAAAAGATCGTTTGGATTTAAGAAAAGGTCGCTTGGATTTATCCATGGTTTGTTTATTCCTTATCCCTGAAAATCCTATTTCTATTCCAGTTGGATCAAAAATGAATTAGAATTAAGAAATAGGATTTGGTTTAGATTATTAAATATATGTTATATATATACTATGTTATTTTTCCTGTTCCTTGGAAGGGTGACAAACCTCGTTCGATCTATTTCTTTATCTCCCCATGAATCGTATGTTTGTAACAATAGGGACAAAATTTTCTCAATTCCAATCGAGTAGGTGTATTGTGCCGATTCTTTTGAGTAATATATCTGGAAATGCCCGTTGATTCTTTATTAACACCGTTTCGCACACAACTGGTACATTCCAAAATAACCGTGACTCGGACATCTTTACTCTTGGCCATGAACCTCCTTTGGTTTTTGATTCAATCAACTCTTCCATTTTTTTTTTCGATCTGAAGAAGCGAATAAGAAAGGAACAAAGAAAAAATAGAAGTTGTTAACTCGAAATCCAATTATGAAAGATTTCATTGGAATCAATAGAGTAATAGTAAATAATAAGTAATACAATGATTTCTAACTATATTTCGAATATATGTACAGTATATTATTTAAGTATCATACAAGATACTGTTGCCCGAAACCCCTATTTCATTCCCGCTCTCACTCTATTATGAAATTAAGCCCGAATCCAAGTTTCGCTGAGATTGAATCCACTTTTATTCTTTCTCTTTCCTTATTTTTAATTCTAAAAAGGGAATGTCAACACATCCGGGAATAAACGATTGATCTCTATCAATAAACCTGCTAAAGACGCGAACCATAAAGTACTTAGTACCGGTGCCACCGAAAGATATGTTTTTAGATCTCGCATTGAAAATTCGCCTCCTTCTTTATTGGAATACATAACGTCAATACATATATGATCAGATGCATATGTAGTTAAAGACCACTTATATTTGGACGGGTAATCCCTAATTTTAATTGAAATTTACAATGATTCGGTAGATAAGATTTTCCTTTCTTTTCTTAAAACAGAAAAAAATGTCTCTTTCTGCCTGAGCATTGCTGAAAAATATTGATTTTCTTTTTAGCGTCTCATATTCGTGTATATAAGTCTTTTATTATATTATAATTATATTATAATATATGTTATACAATATGTTATATGATATGAGCCAAAAAAGAACAAATAACAATATAAATTGTGTATATCAACGGAAGAAATAATACTATGGAAAGAAATAACACTATGGAAAAGAAGACAGGGATTCTCTACAATGACACTGTAGACCAATTGAAAGGGATGTAGCGCAGCTTGGTAGCGCGTTTGTTTTGGGTACAAAATGTCACGGGTTCAAATCCTGTCATCCCTACCTATTACTTCTCCTCTGAGCAGTAACGAGGAATCAATTGAGATCACTGAAATTAGACATAAATAATCTTTATCTTTCTTTCAATTTATTATACTATTATAGGATATATATACATGAAAAATGCAGTGCGGTTACAAAAAGAATCAAAATTGTGACAAGAAATAGAAAGCGCTCTTAGTTCAGTTTGGTAGAACGCGGGTCTCCAAAACCCGATGTCGTAGGTTCAAATCCTACAGAGCGTGATTCCGTTCTTGTTAGGTCAAATTCGGATTGCTGTTCAAGTTATTGACCGGATTTCAGTCGAATTTGACCTCCTGTGGATTAAAATTAAAGAAAAGAGGAGGTCAATAACTAATAATAATCCAAATTTTAATTAATTTCATTAATCAAAGGTCCAACTGATCACCACGTCTGTATTGTAAATATGCAGTTACGAATAATCCAGCTAAAGTAATAGGAATTAAACCTAATACGATTCCAAATAGAGAAACTTCAATCATTTCAATTTGTTTGTAAAGGGAAAAAATAGGTAATATCTATCCCTAAATATTAATTCAAATTGCCCATAAATCTCAATGACTAATAATTGGCAATTGACGCAGTAAGGAACGATAAAATACATGGAATCCCACAGAAAGATTTCTTTTGATTTTTTATAGCTTGTTCATTCAATTAATTTTAAATAAGTCGTATCTTGCTTAGACCAATAAATAAAACAGAGGTTATAGTTGAAGCCACTAGTAGAAAACCGAAATAACTAGTTATAGTAGGCATGAAGGAGCTAAATGAAATATGTTTTTTTATACATATGTTTAGAAAGCACTTACCTAAGTTTCTATTTTTGAAAGATACAAGGATAA